ATCAGTAAAAGAATTCCCCAGCGATCATATAAATTAATCACTGAGTTCCAACAACTAACAACCAAGCGTGAAGTTCGCTTAAGAAAAGCTAAACGTGTAGTGATTTTCACTGCTACCAAGAAAAGGGCTGCTCCTAATACCGAGAATCCAAGAAAGGTAGTAGCTTTGAGAGAGTATTCCCAAACATCTGATTTTCGCCGGGGAATAATAAAAGGTTCTATTCGCGCTCAAAGACGTAAAATTAGTATGTGGGAACCATTTCAAGCAAATGCGCATTCTCCTCTTTTTTTGGACAGAACCAAAAAAAACCCTTGGTTTTCATCTGGACTTATTAAAGTTATTTTTTCAAATTGGATACACAATCGGATCGACTTCAAAATTATGGAAAATACGTATGAAGAAACAAAAAAAGAACATAAAAAAGAAAAGGATAAAAAAGAAGATAACAAACGAAAAGAGCAAATCCGAGTAAATGTAGCTAAAACATGGGATAGTTTTTCACTTGGACAATTAATAAGGAGTTTTATGCTAATAACTCAATCGAATTTTAGAAAATATATTCTATTGCCTTCATTGATAATAGCAAAAAATATTGGACGTATGGCTTTATTGCAAGTTCCTGAATGGTTTGAGGATCTACAGGAATGGAAAAGAGAACTGCATATTAAATGTACCTATAATGGTATTCAATTATCGGAAACTGAATTTCCGAGAAATTGGTTAAGAGAGGGTATTCAGATAAAAATCCTATTTCCTTTCTGCCTAAAACCTTGGCACAGGTCTAAACTACGACCCTCTCATAGAAATCTAATGCAAAACAAAAAAGAAATAAATGATTTTTGTTTTTTAACAGTTTTGGGAATGGAAACCGATCTTCCTTTTGGTTCTCCCCGAAAACGATCTTCCTTTTTTAAACCTATTTTTAAGGAATTGGAAACAAAAATTGGAAAATCGAAAAATACCTATTTCTTGGCTCGAAAAACTTTCAGGGAAAAGACGAAATTAGTTTCAAAACAAATAAAAAATTGGGTTATACAACATTCATTAAAAAAAAAAAAAAAAATAAGAGTATTTTCAAAATTAAACCCAATCCTATTTTTTGGTGTAAGTAAGGTCTATAAATTGAATCAAACAAAAAACAACAAAGATTCTACAAGCATCAATAAGATAATTCCTGAATCATTTAGTAGTCAAATTCAACCCTCAAACCGGACAACGACAGAAAAAAAAACCAAGGATCTGACTGCTAGGGCAATCACAATCCGGAATCAAATAGAACGAATGACACGCGATAAAAAAAAAAACACAGGAATTTTTATTAGTGTTAACAAAACTAACAAAAGAAATTATAAAGGTAAAAGATTACAATTTTCAAAAAATCTTTTGGAAACAATAAAACGGAGAAATCTTCGATTAATCTCGAAAATCTATTTCTTTAGAAAGTTTTTTTTTGAAAGAATATACACAAATCCTTTTTTGTCTATCATTAATCTTTCCAAACTCATTAAACAACTTTTTCTCGGTTCAATAAATAAATTTATCAATAACAATAAATTGATAAATAGTAATGAAGCAAATGAAGAAAGAGTTAATAAAAAAAACGAAAATCCAATTCACTTTATTTCAATTATTTCAACTATACAAAAGTCAAATAATACTATTAGGAATCAAAAAAACTCACAAAAATGTTGTTACTTATCCTACTTGTCACAAGCATATGTATTTTACAACTTATCACAAACTCAAGGTATTCATTTTGATAAAAGATCCGTTTTTAAATATCACGATTACGGAATTCCTTTCTTAGTTAAGACTAAAATAAAGAAGTTCTTTGAAGGGATAATTCACTCGGAATTAAGTCATAAGAAACGCTTGAATTGTGGAATAAATCGCTGGAAAACCTGGTTAAAAAAATTAAAACGACATTATCAATACAATTTATCTGAGATTCAAGGGTCTAGATTACTACCTAAAAGGCGGGGAAATCAAAATCCTATGGCTCAAGGTTGCAAAAGGGGTTCATATCAAAAAAATGGATTAATCTCGTTCAAAAAACAAAACACTCTTGAAGTCTATTCCTTAGGGAATCAAAAAGAGAATTTTCAAAAATACTCTCGATATGATCTTTTATCATATCAATCTAGTAATTCTGAAAATCAAAATAAAAGAGACTCGTCTATTTATGGATCAACTTTTGAAACACAAGTAAGGGGAAGCAGTCCTATTACTAATTATATAGGAAAGAGCGATAGAAAATATTTTGATTGGAAAACTCTCCATTTTGGTCTTAGCCAAAAGATGTCTATTGGGTATTGGATCAAGATTGATACCAAGAGTAATCAAAATACTAAGATGAAGGCTAAGAATTATCAAATAACTGATAAAATTGCTAAAAAAAACCTTTTGTATCTCGTACTTCTGAAAAAACCTAAAATAAAGTTACCAAATCCCTCCAAAACCTTTTTAGATTGGACGGGAATGAATGAGGAAATACTAAAGTGTCCCGTGTCAACTCTAGATCTTTGGCTCTTCCCAGAATCTTTGATACTTTATAATCTATATAAAAGAAAACCTTGGGTTATATCAAGTAAAGTACTTCTTTTAGGAAGGAATATAAATCAAAATGTTCGTCGGGAAAATAAAAACATCGTAGACAACAAAGAAGTTGAATGTGTTATACCCCCGAATAAAAAAAATCAAAAAGAAAAAGAATTTCCGACAAACAAAGGAAATCTTAGATCAGCTACACAAAAACGGATGAATCTTGAATCCCACTCCTCAATAAACCATCAAAAAGATATTGAAAAACATTATGGAGGATCAAAAGTAAAGGGGGGTAAAAAGAAAAAACAATATAAAAATAAAAGAAAGACAGAGGTAGAACTCGATTTATTGCTGAAACGTTATTCACTTTTTCAATTGAGATGGGGTGACACTTTGAATCAAAAAATGATCAACAATATTAAAATATATTGTCTACTGCTTAGACTGGTAAATCCAAGAAAAGTTACTATATCTTCGATTCAGCGAAGAGAAATGACCCTGGATATATTGCTAATTCAGAAGAATTTCAGTTTTGTAGAATTGGTCAAAAAGGGGCTATTAGTTATCGAACCTGCTCGTCTGTCTGTAAAAAACGATGGACATTTTATTCTGTATCAAACTTTATGTATTTCATTAGTTCATAAGAGTAAGCAAAAAAATGATCAAGGATACCCGGAACAAGCAGATATTGATAAGAATGCTTTTGATTTCCTTGTTCCCGAAACCATTTTATCTCATAAATATCGTAGAGAGTTTAGAATGAAAATTTATTTCAATTCAAAAAATACGAATACAAATGCAGTATTTAACAAGGCGAGCAGCTGTAGTCAATTTTTGAACAAACACAAGCATCTTGATAAAGAGAAGAATAAATTAATTAATGTCAAATTTTTTACTTGGCCTAATTATCGATTAGAGGATTTAGCTTGTATGAATCGCTATTGGTTTGATACAAATAATGGCAGTCGTTTCAGTATGTTAAGGATATATATGTATCCCAGGCTGAAACGTTGTTGGTAGCCCGGTTTTCCTAGATCTATTATATCCTTAGATATATTCTATCCTTATAGGGTAATATATTCTATCCTATAGGGTATACGAGAGTAAAAAGATTTGTGCGTGTGCCACTTTATCACCCGTTTGAATATATGATTCTAAACTAACTAACGTATTAATTAACTAACTAACGTATTAATTAGACCTAGAAATCAATTAACAGAATCTTTTTTATTTTAGGTCTACATTATGCGCGGCTGGAAATGCAAAAAAAGTACTTATGCCTCTCTGAATAAAATTCAATTTTGAATTCGATATCCCTAGCCCATAAAAAAATTCAAATTGTTGTATATACCACATTGTATATACCACAGTAAAATTACTAACATTATTCTTACTCATCAGTCAAATCCATACCATTAAAAAAATTGGAAGAGGGAAAATCTTTTATGATCAAAAAAGTATTTATTTCGGTTAGCTCTAAAGAAGGAAACAGAGGGTCTGTTGAATTTCAAATATTCAGTTTTACCAATAAGATACGGAGGCTTACTTCACATTTAGAATTGCACAAAAAAGATTATTTATCTCAGAGAGGGTTGCGAAAAATTTTAGGAAAACGCCAAAGACTTTTGGCGTATTTGTCAAAAAAAAATGGAGCACATTATAAAGAATTAATCGGTCAATTGAGTATTAGAGAGACAAAAATTCGTTAATTTAAAAATTCATGTTGTTTTAAGTGCTTCTTTTTTTTATTCCTTAATTCGAATTTTTTATTTTAAATTTTTATTACTTTCTTTTCACTTTCAGTAATTCATGGAAGAATGAATCAATAAACAACTTATGACTGGTCCGACTACAAGAAAAGACCTTATGATACTAAATATGGGTCCTCACCACCCATCAATGCATGGTGTTCTTCGGCTCATCCTTACTCTAGACGGCGAAAATGTTATTGACTGTGAACCAATATTGGGTTATTTACATAGAGGGATGGAGAAAATTGCGGAAAATCGAACAATTATACAATATTTACCTTATGTAACGCGTTGGGATTATTTAGCTACTATGTTCACAGAAGCAATAACTGTAAACGGTCCCGAACAATTAGGAAATATTCAAGTACCTCAAAGAGCTAGTTATATCCGAATAATTATGTTGGAGTTGAGTCGTCTAGCTTCCCATTTGTTATGGCTCGGGCCCTTTATGGCAGATATTGGCGCACAAACCCCTTTCTTTTTTATTTTTCGAGAAAGAGAATTGATTTATGATCTATTCGAGGCTGCTACAGGTATGCGAATGATGCATAATTTTTTTCGTATCGGAGGAGTAGCTGCTGATCTACCTCATGGCTGGATAGATAAATGTTTAGATTTTTGTGAGTTTTTTTTAGCAGGAGTTGCAGAGTATAAAAAGCTTATTACGCGTAATCCCATTTTTTTAGAACGGGTTGAGGGTGTAGGTGTTATTAGTGGAGAAGAAGCACTAAATTGGGGTTTATCAGGACCAATGCTACGAGCTTCTGGAATCCAATGGGATCTTCGTAAAGTTGATCGTTATGAGTGTTACGACGAATTGGACTGGGAGGTTCAATGGCAAAAGGAAGGGGATTCATTAGCTCGTTATTTAGTACGAATCGGTGAAATGATAGAATCCGTAAAAATTATACAACAGGTTCTGGAAGGACTTCCAGGGGGACCTTATGAGAATTTAGAAATTCGACGCTTTGCTAAACTAAAAGATACCGACTGGAATGATTTTGAATATCGATTTATTAGTAAAAAACCTTCTCCAACCTTTGAATTGTCCAAACAAGAACTTTATGTGAGAGTCGAAGCCCCAAAAGGCGAATTGGGCATTTTTCTAATAGGGGATCAGAGTGTTTTTCCTTGGAGATGTAAAATACGACCGCCGGGTTTTATCAATTTGCAAATTCTTCCTCAGTTAGTTAAAAGAATGAAATTGGCTGATATTATGACGATACTAGGGAGCATAGATATCATTATGGGAGAAATTGATCGTTAAAATGGATACAACAGAAATACAAACTATCAACTCTTTTTACAGATTTGACTCCTTAATTAATTTTAAAGGGGTATATGGAATCATATGGTCGCTTGTCCCTATTTTGACTCTTATATTAGGAATCATAACAGGCGTGCTCGTAATTGTTTGGTTAGAAAGAGAAATATCCGCGAGTATACAACAACGTGTTGGACCTGAATACGCGGGCCCCTTAGGAATTCTTCAAGCTCTAGCAGATGGTACAAAACTGCTTTTCAAGGAGAATTTTCTTCCATCTAGAGGTGATGCTCGTTTATTCAGTATTGGACCATCCGTCGCAGTCGTAGCAATTTTACTAAGTTATTCAGTAATTCCTTTTGGCTACCACCTTGTTCTAGCCGATCTTAGTATTGGTGTTTTTTTCTGGATGGCTATTTCAAGCATTGCTCCCATTGGACTTCTTATGTCGGGATATGGATCAAATAATAAATATTCCTTTTTGGGTGGTCTACGAGCCGCTGCTCAATCAATTAGTTATGAAATACCATTAACTTTGTGTGTACTATCAATATCTCTACGTGTGATTCGGTGAACTAAAGGATTTCGACTACCTTACAAAAAAATAAGAAAGTCAAGTTAAATAAGTTGAGTATATATTTTTCATTTTTCTTTGATCATTTAGGTTGATGAATCAAAGTCAATAGTTATATGGGTGAAAGAAAACAGCTTCTAATTTTGCAGTAAAGTATGAATTCTCATTTCCTATGTACAAGGATTAAGTAAAAGCAAACATAAGTAGTAGAGACTGTTTACCCCAAGATTGGTTACTTATTCATCACTTCTTGAAGCGGGTTTAAAAGATCGATTCTCTGTATTTTTTTATATCTAGTAAATAGGTCTATTTAGTTAAGATACAAATTCAAATTCAGGTTGAACAAAATTGAGTGGGTGGTTAGGAAGACTAAGATACACAAAGGATTTGTAATGGGGATTTTTTAAGTTATCCGCGAGAACATTTCTATACATTTTCTTTTTATATACATAAAAGGAATTTAAATTGGGCTTTTAATTAGTAGAAATGATCAAGAAGTACTACCCACGATTCCGATTCAGAGTATGCTCCTATCCGTCGATAAAAAAATAACTATTACGAACGAAGTAATCTTTTACTTTTGGGAAAATCCCTTTATACGATTATATGAGAAAGGAGAATAGGAGCGAAAGAAAATAGACAAAGTCAAAAAAGAAAAAAAAAGAATAAAGGTAAGGTCAGGGTATCTTTTCTTTCTTTTTTATATGCTTATCTTATATATTCTATTTTTGTTATAAGAAAGTCGAATTCTTTTTTTTTCTTTTTCGTTATTGAAAATACTAGGTTGGAATATCTATTTGTTGCTCTTACAAAAAGTTTTTTTATTTTTTATTCAAGGATTAAATTATTGATCAATAAAGAAAGAGGCAATTCATTAAATTAATCAAATTAAAAGATAAGATCAATTCCGAAGCATTAAGCATTATATAATAAAAAAATATAGCAAACAGAATTCCGTTGATTTAATTTGGGACCTCAGGAGAAGTTTCAACTCTATCTTAAAAAATATAAAAATAAATAATAATAATAAGGGGATGTCCTTATATTTAGCTGTGATCTTTGAGGAGCCGTATGAGGTGAAAATCTCATGTACGGTTCTGGAATAGCGATGAAACAGTCTAATTCTGATCGACTATAATTATCTAACAGTTCAAGTACAGTTGATATAGTTGAAGCACAGTCAAAATATGGTTTTTTGGGGTGGAATCTGTGGCGTCAACCTATAGGATTTTTCATTTTTTTGATTTCTGCTCTAGCCGAGTGTGAGAGATTACCTTTTGATTTACCAGAAGCAGAAGAAGAGTTAGTAGCCGGTTATCAAACCGAATATTCCGGCATCAAATTTGGTTTATTTTACCTTGCTTCTTATCTTAATCTACTAGTTTCTTCATTTTTTGTAACAATTATTTACTTCGGAGGTTGGAATCTTTCAATTCCCTTTCTATTTGTTCCTGACATTTTTATCAGAAATAAACTGGGGAAAGTCTTTGGAATAATAATCAGTATCTTTATTACATTAGGTAAAACTTTTTTGTTCTTGTTCATTCCTATTGCTACAAGATGGACTTTACCAAGGCTGCGAATGGACCAACTATTAAATCTTGGTTGGAAATTTCTTTTACCTATTTCTCTAGGTAATCTATTATTAACAACCTCTCCTCAACTTCTTTCGCTCTAAGGTATTAGAATAGTCTCTATTCATAACTTGTCTCAAACAAGAGAAATAAGCAATTGAATTTATACGTATTCACGATATGTTTCCTATGTTAACTGAGTTGATGAATTATGGTCAACAAACAATACGAGCCGCCCGGTACGTAGGTCAAGGTTTCACAATTACTCTGTCTCATGTGAATCGTTTACCAATAACTATTCAATACCCTTATGAAAAATTGATCACATCAGAACGTTTCCGGGGCCGCATTCATTTTGAATTTGATAAATGCATCGCTTGTGAAGTATGTGTTCGTGTATGTCCTATCGATCTACCCGTTGTAGATTGGAAATTGGAAAGTAATATTCGAAAGAAACGATTGTTTAATTACAGTATTGATTTTGGAATCTGCATATTTTGTGGTAATTGTGTCGAGTATTGTCCAACAAACTGTTTATCAATGACTGAAGAATACGAACTTTCGACTTATGATCGTCATGAATTAAATCAAAATCAAATTGCTTTAGGTCGGTTACCGACATCAGTAATTGGTGATTACACAATTCGAACAATTTCGAATTCACCTCAAATAAAAAATGTATAAATCCCCTGATTCAAAAAAATTACCAAATAAGTTAGATAATTAGTAAATCAAAAAAACTAAAAAAAAAAAAGATAAGAAGAAGCTTTTGTTTGATCAATCACGATATTGGCTAAAATATTCATTTCATACGTATTTCAAATATTTGTTATATTAGAATTTGAAAATAGAAATTTTCAAATTCTTTTTTCGGAGGTTTAACTAGAATGCCCAAGAACACTATCTAAATTAAGTCACACCCACTCAACTTTCATTTAGTTTTAATTAAGTTTAGTTAAGAAGTATCATAAACATAAACTAAATGGAGTCTCTTCTGTTTTGTTTTTCCTGGTCAGATCAATAAAGTCATGAAATACCTCGATTTCTTTTTTTCAATTTCAATTCAATGGATTTACCCCAACCAATACCGGATTTTGTTTTAGTCTTTCTGGGATCAAGTCTGATCTTAGGGGGTTTAGGGGTCATATTACTTTCCAATCCAATTTTTTCTGCTTTTTCGCTGGGATTGGTTCTGATTTGTATATCCTTAATCTATATTCTACTGAGTTCTTACTTTGTAGCTGCTGCGCAGCTACTGATTTACGTCGGAGCTATAAATATTTTAATTCTTTTTGCTGTGATGTTCATGAATGGTTCAGAATATTACAAATATTTTAATCCTTGGACAGTTGGGGATGGAATTACTTGGATGGTTTCCACAAGTCTTTTTATTTCACTAATTACTACTATTACAGATACATCATGGTACGGGATTATTTGGACTACAAGATCAAACCAGATTGTGGAGCAAGATTTGATAATTAATAGTCAACAAATTGGAATTCATTTATCAAGAGATTTTTTTCTTCCATTTGAACTTATTTCAATAATTCTTTTAGTTGCTTTAATAGGCGCCATTGCGATAGCTCGTCAATAAGTCAATAACAATAATAAATTATCACTGAAAAAATTTCATATTTGTTATATGTGATTCAATCGAATTGGTTGAATTCTTCTTTCGATTAAAAATAAAAAATATGAGATTTAGAAGGAGTTGCTTAACAATGCTAGAGCATGTACTTGTTTTGAGTGCCTTTTTATTTTGTATAGGCATCTATGGATTGATCACAAGTCGAAATATGGTTAGGGCCCTTATGTGTCTTGAACTTATACTGAATGCAGTTAATATAAATTTTGTAGCCTTTTCTAATTTTTGTGATAATCGTCAATTAAAGGGAGAAATCTTATCAATTTTTGTTATAGCTATTGCAGCCGCCGAAGCAGCTATTGGACCGGCTATTGTTTCAGCAATTTATCGTAATCGAAAATCAACTTGTATTAACGAATCCAATTTGCTGAGTAAGTAGTATTTATTATATCTTGTATTAACGAATTCAACTTGTTAAATACGAGTATTAATAAATTAATTATATAAATTTGAATATTATATTAATATTACTAAATAAATTCGAATTCGTATAGTTAATACATAATACATTAAGCTATGATCTTGGTTAAAAAACTAGACTAAATCAAAGTATTTTGGCCTTGTCTATTAAAGCAATCCAGAAATAGATTGATTCAAAAATTCTGACAACTTGTTGATTCGTCTGATATCTAAATGTATGGTTTGTTTCTAAGATTAACAGATCGGAATCTTATAACGTTCAAAAATGTATAAACCCAATGTCACATTCAGTAAAGATTTATGATACATGTATAGGATGTACTCAATGTGTCCGAGCTTGCCCAACCGATGTATTAGAAATGATACCTTGGGACGGATGTAAAGCAAAACAAATCGCTTCTGCTCCAAGAACAGAAGACTGCGTTGGTTGTAAAAGATGCGAATCTGCCTGTCCAACAGATTTCTTGAGTGTTCGAGTTTATTTATGGCATGAAACAACTCGCAGTATGGGGCTAGCTTATTAATACGCTCTAGAAGACTAGATTTGTGAACCCATTTTAGTTTCTTTTTACCGACAAAACCAGTGCTCCTAATATTCTTATGAGCACTGGTTTTTCTGGTCCAAGTATATCTTGTCTTTACCACGAATTTTTTTCCTTGGTTAACGCTAATTGTAGTTTTTCCAATATCGGCGGGTTCCTTAATTTTCTTTTTTGCACACAGAGGAAATAGGATCATTAAATGGTATACTATTTGTATATGCATCTTAGAATTCCTTTTAATTGCCTATACATTTTGTTATCATTTCCAACCAGATGATCCATTAATACAACTAGTGGAGGATTATAAATGGGTCAGTTTTTTTGATTTTCATTGGAGATTAGGAATAGATGGACTTTCCATAGGACCCATTTTACTAACAGGATTCATCACCACTTTAGCTACTTTATCGGCTTGGCCGGTTACTAGAGATTCTCGATTATTTCATTTCCTGATGTTAGCAATGTACAGCGCGCAAATAGGATCATTTTCTTCTCGAGACCTTTTACTTTTTTTTATCATGTGGGAGTTAGAATTAATTCCCGTTTATCTACTTCTATCCATGTGGGGGGGAAAGAAACGTCTGTACTCGGCTACAAAATTTATTTTGTACACCGCGGGAGGCTCCATTTTTCTAGTAATGGGAATTCTGTGTATGGGTTTATATGGTTCTAATGAGCCAATATTAAATTTTGAAACATTAGTAAATCGGCCGTATCCTGCGGCCTTAGAAATACTATTCTATATTGGTTTTTTTATTGCTTTTGCTGTCAAATCGCCGATTATACCTTTACATACATGGTTACCAGATACCCACGGAGAAGCACATTATAGTACTTGTATGCTTCTAGCTGGAATCTTATTAAAAATGGGAGCGTATGGGTTGGTTCGTATCAATATGGAATTTTTTTTTCACGCCCATTATCTGTTTTCCTCTTGGTTAGTAATAGCAGGCACAATCCAAATAATCTATGCGGCTTCAGCATCTCTTGGCCAACGGAATTTAAAAAAAAGAGTAGCGTATTCGTCTATATCCCATATGGGCTTTATAATTATAGGAATTGGTTCGATAAGTGATACAGGGCTTAATGGGGCTCTTTTACAAATAATATCTCATGGATTTATTGGTGCTGCACTTTTTTTCTTGTCGGGAACGACTTATGATAGAATACGTCTTGTTTATCTTGACGAAATGGGCGCAATAGCTATCCCAATGTCAAAAGTATTCACGATGCTCAGTAGCTTTTCGATGGCTTCGCTTGCATTACCGGGTATGAGTGGCTTTGTTGCTGAATTGATAGTCTTTTTTGGAATAATTACCAGCCAAAAATTTTTTTTACTGCCAAAAATGCTAATTACTTTTCTAATGGCAATTGGAATCATATTAACTCCTATTTATTCATTATCTCTGTCACGACAGATGTTCTACGGATACAAGCTTTTTAATGCTCAAAACTCTTTTTTTTTTGATTTTGGACCACGAGAGTTATTTCTTTCAATTTCTCTCTTTTTACCTGTCCTAAGTATTGGTATGTACCCCGATTTCCTTTTTTCCCTGTCGGTTGACAGGGTCGAAATAATTCTATCTAATTATTTTAGAAACGGTTTTCATAACTAAATTTAAAAATGCTATGATTTGAAAATCGTTCATTCGACATTAAAAAGTTTTAGAAATTTCTAATAAGTCATTTTTAAATAAAGAAAATTGAAACCTATATGAATACGAATCGTATGAATCGATACAATATTGTATCGATTCATACGATTCGTGTCGGTTCACACAAAATTTTTATATGCACATACTCTGTTGTAGTGGTAAGATACATCCGTGAATTTAATTATATGCTAAAGGAAAGGAACCATAACTATGCAACCCTATTCCAAATAGATTGACCCCAAAGTAGCATATCCAAATTATAAGAAAGCCTATAGACGCTATAATTGCGGAATTTTCTCCTTGCAAGTTTTGATTGGTTCGAGTATGTAAATAAATCGCGAATATGATCCAAGTAATAAATGCCCACGTTTCTTTTGGGTCCCAATTCCAATACGATCCCCATGCTTCATTAGCCCATACTGCTCCCGAAAGAATACCTATGGTTAAAAATAAAAATCCTAAACTAATAACCCGATAACTCCAATAATCCAATTCTTGAATCAATTGCGATCTGTAATAATTCTTGGCAAAAAAAAACTCTTTTTTTTGTTTTTGGAGTTTGAAAAGATTATTTCTTTCCACGACGTATTCCATTTTACCAAAGGTAAATGAATCGCGTACTAAAAAATGACTTTGACAAAAAAGAAAAAAAATATTTATGCTTTTTCGAGATGTAATAACTAGGAGTGCTGCTGATAATAATGATCCACATAGAAGGGACGCATAACCCAATATCATCATTGTTACATGCATTATTAACCACTCGGATTGAAGAGCAGGTACTAATATTGAAGATTGGTGTATTTCCGTTAAAAGCCCTGACATCGAAAAGACTTGAGTAAAAACAGCACTTGAACCCGTTATTATGCTTAATAAATTTTTCTTTTTTTTGAAATACAGAACTATATGAATAAGAGAAAAACTCCATGATAGGAAGATTAATGATTCGTATAAATCACTTAGTGGAAAATGACCCGAATCAATCCAACGTGTAACTAATAATCCTGTTATACAGAAAAAACTAGCTAGCAAGCCTTTTTCAGACAAATGAGATAATTGTACCACTTCATCTTCATCTATAAAAAAAAAGTTTATTAAACGAATTAGAATTACAATTGAAAGAATTGAAAAGGAAATATGAGTTAATATATGTTCTAAGGTTGCTAAGGTTGAAAATATCATACAAAATCTTAAAAAACGCGTTGTCTAAATGCAACTCAAGAGTTGAATTAATTATAGAATCTATTTTTCCTTTTTAAAAGATGACATGCCGCTACTCGGACTCGAACCGAGATGCTTAAGCACTGCTTCCTAAGAGCAGCGTGTCTACCAATTTCACCATAGCGGCTCGTGTTGAACTTATAATAGTTCATTATTAAAAAATCGTCGAGAATTTAGAAGTCCATTAAGAAGTTTATTTTTCCTAAAAGTATCAATTTAGTAAATATTAAATAAATTTTTGTTTAGTTCAAATGGGGATTTCGTGGTTTTTCCACTCCCCTAGAATTTTATTCTAACTAGATAATTCGAATCTCAAACCGCAATCAAGAGTCAACCAAGAGATAGAATTCAAAAATAGTTTTGTTTTACTTTTTCAATTTTAATGTTTTTCTTTAATTTCAGAAATCAAATGGAACAAAAGAATTTTTTTAGGTTATCAATGAAGAAAAAACAGAAAAAGAAGACATCCAAAATTGTTCCTATTAAGAGTTCTTACTAAGTTCTTGATTTAATTTAGTTGATAATAGGAGATATATGAGTCATTTCTATATTAATTTCTACAAATCAAAAAAGAATAAAGTTATTCGAAAGTATTTCAAACTGTTGGTTAATTCAATTAACTAAATATCTTAGGACCCCTCCCGAAAACATCTATAGTCTATTAAAAAGAGAAAAGATAAAAAAAAGAGAGATAAAACAAAAAATTGTCGTATTTTTCTAGTAAATGTAACAAACAATGTGTTGACGGGGAAACTAAGCTTCCCCATTCTGGAAATACCAAAATCCGCGCAAAAAAACCTTTTCTTGTATTCATTCGTTTATCAGAAACATTGTTTTTTATCAATTTATCAAAAAGGGTATTTGTATTTACTAAATTCAGTAAAAAAGGGGAAAGGATTGGTTCTTTTTTGACTGAATTTAGTAAATAATCTAAGATTGACGACTCGAAAAGAAAATATAAAAGAGTAAGCTGGGTTTCATTTTCTATTTGCTATAAAATTCACAATTTCCATTACCTAGTGAGTTGATTTAATAAAGAAAAAATGAGTCAATTTTTGAATGCATTCAGACTATTCCAACTTTCTTATTTATTTGTTTTTGTTTGCTGTACAAAAAAACTTTTTGAATTTCCAGTTGAAAGAGATTTACCTAACGAAAAAGCTTTTAAAGCGGTCCAATATCCCTTTTTTTTCCAAATATTTTTACGAATATGCTTTTTTGATGTAGAAATGCGCTTTTTTGGAACTGCCATTTAAAAAGAATTCCTTTTTGTTCTAGTTGGATGTGAAAGACATGTAGTGTTCAAACGAAGTTATTCCTTCCTATTATATTCATATATTCATTCGATTTATTTGCTAATGAATACTCCCTTCAAAAAAAAAAAAAGAAATCTAATATACTAATATATAAGGTTTGATTTGTTTTCACTTTTTCTATTTCCGAGAATCGACTTAAAATAATTTTTTAAAATTCGTATGCTTATTTGCGACTCTTTCTTAGTAAATCAGTTGTGCAAGATAAATCAAAATTGTTGAGCTTAAATTTCCTAAATAAAAAGAATCTAACCTTGCATTTTTTTCTGTCTAATTTCAGTGTTGTACAATGAATTTAGATGGGATAAAATATACAAAATACAAATAAGAAAAAGATCCAAAAATTTTATTACTGAAAATGCATTTCCTTTTCTATTACATTTATCTTAACCGTTCAATCTCGAACATCGTACAAGAGAGTATGTTACACTTTCAAAAACTAGGAATTACTGTGTTTCATAAGATTTGACCAATTGTAATTTCTTGGGTTGAAA